GAATCTTTGACAAAAAGGAGAAAAAATCATGATTCTTTCGATACAAGACGACACAAGAAAATCCTTTTCTTGTGTCGTCTTGTATATAATCGAATAGACGATTAGGAAGACTAAGAATACTTTCTAGAAATCTTTTTTCCTTTCATTTTTCCCGTCCTTGCCTTGTATTCTATTCCTTTGTATTTGTATGCTTATTTTCTATAATTAGGAATGGTATACAAGTAATGAGTTTCAGACATCCCGCAAAAGAAAAAATAGTATAAAAAAAAAAAACAAACAAAGAAAAGACTTATAGAAATAGAATTTTTTGAATCATATATCATTCTATTGATAAACAAGAATTTGGCACTTTTACCAACTTTATTTTAAGGAATCTCTAGATCTAGAAATTCATTTCGTACAACTGAACCTTTTCAAACTGTTTCTTTTTCAGAACCAAAAATATTTGTGCCAAAATCACAGATGCCAAGAATAACAGAAGGCCTTGGACTCGTAATGGATCTTGAAGCACTATTTCTGCGTCTCCCTGACCAAAACCTCCTACATTTGGATTACTTGTTAATGGTTGATCAAGCTTGATGGATTCACCTTCTGAAACAAGAAGTTCTGGTCCTGGAGGTATAATATCAACCACTTGACGTCCTTCTGAAGCATCAACTATGGTTATTTCATATCCCCCCTTTTCTTTACGTGCTATTCTGCTTACTATACCAGCAGATGTAGCATTATAAACTGTATTGTTACTCTTGCTACCATCAGGATAAATCTGACCCCTTCCCCTGTTCCCACCTACATATATGGGATATTTTAAGAAGTGAACGTCTTTTTTCGTAGCAGGGTCGGGGGAAAGAATAGGAAATACGATTTCACTATATTTCTGACCGGGAACAGGACCTATCACAAGAATATTTCTTTTATTAGGACGATAACACTGAAAAGAAAGATTGCCCATCTTTTCTTTCATTTCGGGAGAAATACGATCGGGGGGGGCTAATTCGAATCCCTCAGGTAAAATAAGAACAGCTCCTACATTCAAAGCTCCCTTTTTACCATTAGCAAGAACTTGTTTAAGTTGCATATCATAAGGAATTCGAACAACTGCTTCAAATACAGTATCAGGAAGCACAGCTTGCGGAACTTCAATATCCACGGGCTTATTAGCTAAATGGCAATTGGCACATACAATTCGCCCAGTTGCTTCTCGTGGATTTTCATAACCCTGCTGCGCAAAAATGGGATATGCATTTGAAATAGATGCTCGAGTTATTGCATATATCATGATCGATACATAAATGGATCGAGTCATCTGTTCTTTTACCCAAGAAAAAGTCTTTCTATTTTGCATGGTCCAATCATTGATCCCCGGAATTTCTACAATAAATTTGATAGGTAACTAGTAGAATTCCCTATCCACAAGTTTGCCATTGTATTGATTGTACTGAAAGAATTGTACTGGTGGAATATAGTATGAATACCTTGAATTGAAAAGGTAGAAGTATAAAGAATAAGTAAGATGAAAAATGATTTATTTATACATGAAGAAAGATTCTGATTTGATTGATATCAAAAGATCTAATGAATTATTCATTCATTGAATGATAAATTACTACAAGCGAAGGAGATACACGATTTAAAAAATGGAAGATCCAATATTTCACAATTGTATCTAGAATCACTGGAAAAGTGGAAACAAGACCAGATATAATCTGATCATTCTGAGCCAATCCAAAATCGTTGTAGATCGAACCAATCATTAGTTCCCAACCATGAGTCGAGTGAAATCCGATCCATAAATCAGTAACTAAAAGAATCGAAAAAGCTTTGATTGTATCACTTAAGTTATAGAGAAATTCCTGAATCCAAGAATTTAGAATGAAAAGTTCTTCATTACCCAGAAAAAAATAACCACTTAGAATAGCGAAACAGATTAGATTTGTAGAGAAATGCAAAATGATATGGAAATGAGATTCATTGTGTCTTTGGACCAATTGTATTGTTTCCTTGTGCATTCCTATACGAAGCCTTTGCATATGTGTCTCCGAGTACTCCTTTATCATCTCGTCCAACAGGAATAGTTCTTCTAATTCCATAAATTTTTCTAGAACATTTTTCTCTTGAATATCATTCAAAAGGATTTCGGATTGCCTGGTATTCCACCAATTAAGAACCCAAGTTTCTAGACATTTATTAAATGAGAGAGAAACCCACCAGGGCAAAAAGAGTATAGACACAAGATATGGGAGGGAAGCCAATGCTTTCTTTTTTTTCATTCTGTATCCGTGATGTGAATTTTTAATGAACCTGTTTCATTCGTCGATTCTATCTGAGATTTCTATGAAGCACGAATTATATAACAAGAGCCTATAACTCTAACAAGAACAAGGTATCGAACCTATGGTTCTTTTCCTATTTTTGTTTTTGTGTAAGAATTGAGTCTTTGGATCTAGAATAGAACATAGAAGAAGGGCCCTTTTCGAATGAAAAAAAAAGAAGTAAATATTCTTTCCATATTCCAGAGATCTCAATTAGGCAAATTGTAACCGATTTCCTCTTCATTTCTTCCTTTCGATGAAGACTCGAAAACCTATTTGAACTAACGAATATAATTTGGATTTAAAGACGAAACCTACCGGATCCTTTAATTCTTTTATTTCTATTTCGAAAGATTTCACTGTCTAATCGCAGCGCGGGGATAGGGTATCAATTCAAAGGCCTAAAAAGAGGAATTATGTTTTACGAAAATAAAAGAAATGTTAGGATATTTGATGAATCTATACTTAATTAGACTTTTTTCTTTTTACTAGTATAAAGAATAAAGCTGGACGCCATGTGTATACAAAAGAGTTTTTGTGTACAAATAGTTTCTATTCTCCTTAATCTATTTTCTTTCATTAGTTCTATTATATTTTCTTAGTCCATATACGTCCTCCTGCTTTTGAGATGTATTAAGTTCCTTCTCTCATGCTGAGATTTCTTCTTCAGTTCATTTCAAAATACTTCAATGGGTACGCGCAAGAAATAGGCCAATTCGGCAGCTTTTTGTTCAATTTCTCGTGGAGTCAAATTCTCATCAGTACGGGTCAAGGGAATGGCTCCTTGGCCCCTGATTTCCATATAAAGGACACGGCGAGGAAAAAGACCCTCTCTCACCTCCATTCTGATTGATTGGATATCTTTCAGAAAGAAACGAAGGAAGATACGACGATTTCTTCCAGGAAATCCCCAACGAAAAAGGGACATTATCCCTTCTTTTCTATCAAATCGGTCATAACCACTACCTACATTCCATGAAATTGTGCACCACAAATAAGAACTAATGAATAGACCTGCGATCCCATAGAAAGACATCACGATCCCTTGTGGGAAAAAAAGAATTTGCTGAGACGGAAATACGGATATCAGATTTTTACCAAGATAACTGGAAGTTCCAACCACTAAGAATCCTAGTGAACCTAAAAAAAGGATACAGGCCCAGCAAAAATTACTTGTTTTTCGAGACCCCGTTATAAGTTCTATCCATATATGTTCTGATCGCCAGTTCATACTATACTAGATCCAGTTGCATTCGATTGGAATTGAGAGAATAACTCAAATGGATTTGACTCGATTTTTATTGCTTGATCCCGAAGTAACTTTCATCAACTAGCAGCATTCCGACGGGAACCTTTAGGAATAATTGGTTAGATACATTGAGTTTCTATTTCAAATATTTTTCAAAAAAGATTTGCTGATGATCATTTTGAATTTAATCATTTAATTGATTAAGCTATAATCGCATATACACGCATTAATGCGTATATTATGCATCGGCATACATAACAAAACAACTATTTGTTTTCGGAAAGGCCACATATCATATATCCTACCATATTACATTAAAAGAGTATCTGTATGATGATCCAGTGTTGAAATAAATTGATGAGATTTGGTCCCATCGTATTTAAACAATCTTATTTCTTTGGACATAAAGAGATAAAGAAGCCATTGCGATTGCCGGAAAGACTAGGCCCACTAAAGGAACAAAAATAGAGGGAAAGTTCAAATCTATCATAGAATGGGTACCTCGATTTCATATTTGTACCTATTATAATTCTAAATTATAATTATAAAGATATCTTATGATAAGTCTATCTATTAGAAAGAATATTAAGATTATCTTAATATGAAGTATTTCAGAATAAATAACGAATGTAGAACTAAATGAAGTGTACCTATTCCTCTTTCTACACGAATATGTATGAGAATCCGCTTTCAGAAATTGGATTCTTCTTCTCCCATCCTTATCTTCATCGTCTTTCTATCTTTCCTTTCAAAACACCTTTTTGTTTTGAAAGGAAAGATAGAAAAGAGTTTCTTATGAGTTCCCAACTTTAACCAATCTTATTCAACAAAAAGGGATTCCTAGTGAAAAACGGGGGTTCTCGCTAAATAGAAAGAACTTCTATATTCTTCTTATTTGTTATTTGAATATTTATATTTTCTTTATTTGATTTGAGATTTCTTCTTTCTTTTTATTTCATATTTTATTTTTATTTCCCGGATTTCTCGGAAGGAGAAAGAAATCCTTTTTTATCTTGTCGATAGAGGGATGCTTATTCCTAATCAGGAATAGAGGTAGAATAAAAAAAGGATCCGGGGCAAAAAGTCATTATCCAAAACTTTTGACTCTTACTACACTTATAACTGATGTACCCAAAGAAAACACCATCTTCTTAGTTTTGTTTTTTTCATTATAATGAACTAAATGCTTATTCGCTACAAAGAAAAATAACTGAAGCTAGTGCTATACTTCCATTTGAAAATGAAGAATTTCAATCTTTTTTAAAATCTTTTTTTAATCTTGATTCAAGGGAAGGAAACCATGTAGCTGAAATAACTCATTCAGAACACCTTTTAAAGGATTACGTGGTACGATTGGGTCGAATAAGCCTTTATGGAATAAATACTCAGCCGCTTGTGAACCGTCGGGTACTGTCTTTTTCAATGTTTGTTCAATTACTCTTTTACCCGCAAAAGCAATGTAGGCATTAGGTTCAGCAATAATGATATCTCCCAACATACCAAAACTTGCTGTAACTCCGCCAGTTGTAGGAGATGTAAGGATTGATACATAGAATAACTTTTTCTTTGATTGATAATCATATGAAGCAGAAGATATTTTAGCCATTTGCATCAAGCTCAAACTCCCTTCTTGCATGCGTGCTCCTCCAGAAGCACACACAATAATGACAGGTAGAGATCGATTAGTAGCATACTCGATCAAACGGGTGATTTTCTCACCTACTACAGATCCCATACTACCTCCCATAAACTGAAAATCCATAACTCCAATTGCTATGGGAATACTATTTAATTGACCTACGCCCGTTTGAACAGCTTCAGTTAAACCCGTTTTTCTTTGATAAAAAGAGATGCGATCTATATAAGGTTCCTCCTCTGAATGAAATTCAATGGGGTCCATAGAGACCATATCTTCATCCATAGGCTCCCAAGTGCCAGGATCAATAAAGAGTTCAATTCTATCTGAACTACTCATTTTCAAATGATATCCGCAGTGTTCACAAATATTCATTTTTGAACTAAAAAATTTTTTATAATTTAATCCATAACAATTCTCACATTGAACCCATAACTGCTTGTATTTTGTATTTATATCGAAATCATTAGATCTTTCTCTTATATTGAAATAACTGCTACTAGTTTTGATACTAGAATTTCCACTTTCAATACTACTTATACTTTCCGTACAAATGAAACTAGAAATGTAACTGTCGATACCACTGTAAATGTCACTCTTAAGACTGATTTCAAAACGAAGATAACTATCAATGCAACTATTAATGTGATTATTCCAATTAGATTGAGTATCATACATGGAATAATAATAGTAGTAATTACTACTATTAGATCCACTATTCAAATAACTAGGAAAAAGAATCTCTAGTTCACTCAAAGAAGAACTAGCATTGTCAATATCAAAAATCTGATTTTCAATATCAAAATATACAGAATAAGTGTCACCATTACTATTTCTAACTAAAAAAGTATGATCAGAGATCAAACTCCAAAAATTCCTGCTATCAAATAAATAATTTAGATAATTAATATTACTGAAACTAGAACTGTGCCAACTAGTAATCTTTTTCTCCGCATCATTTAGAATAGTTTCTTCACTTCCACTGGTATGTCCAAGAGCATCAAGACTATCCATTGATTTGCTTAGTCCACACCTATGTTCTAACTTCTTGTTAGACAACATCGAATTGAACCAACATTTTTCCATAGATTCTTTCCGCCCCCTATTTTCTGAAAACCTAATACTAATAGATGAATAGTCATTCGATGAAGAAAAAATCATTTTACTATTTCTTTTTTATTTCTTTTTCTTTCTCATCAGAATTCAAATGAAGCATATGATTATGATCCAATCATTAAGATTGTTAATGAAAAACGAGCGAGTCTTGAAAAGATCTCCTTTTGAGGAATCTGGTGAATCATTTCAATATTATGATAGAATCTTTTCATCAAAAAAAGATATATAAAGACAGGTTTCTCTCATGTAAAACTTTCAATTCTCATCAAAAAGATACATAGTTGTTTCTTCCCATAAATTAAAAAGGAATTCTCGTCTCGTAGAATCTCGTGTCATATATGTCATATAGTCAAATAAGAAAATGAGTTTCTATTACAACAGGGAACGAAAAAGACAATATACAGGATAGGGGTAGAAGGAATCCTTCCCTTGGCTTGATCTATGGCCTGAAACTAAGGAATATAAAATGATCCACCAATCCAATCCCAAGGATCCATAATTCAGCCTATGGATCCAACAATAAAGAATAGAATAGACTAAGTTGTTTAGTCTTCCTTCGATCTTATCTTCTTATGTTTATATTTTGTATATACTTGTATATCGTATTGTATATCTATCGTAAGGTCTGTACATATAAAAGATATATGCAAATACACAAAGACCCTCATAGTTCATAGTATTATAGGATTAGTATAAGATGTCTTTCTTTTTATTCGGCCCAATCTTTCTTTTCCTCAAAAAAAGAAAGATTGGGCCAAGTTTCATTGCAATCAATTAGGAGAACAAACAGGAATTGCTAAATTATACGCGCTTATTTTGTATCTTTATCTAGCTTATCCACTGGCTCGAACTCGAATGTGATCTCTTTCCATACTTCACAAGCAGCGGCTAGCTCAGGACTCCATTTGGCAGCTTCACGAATAATATCATTACCTTCACGAGCAAGATCACGTCCCTCATTACGAGCTTGTACACATGCTTCTAAAGCCACCCGATTAGCTACTGCACCGGGTGCATTTCCCCAAGGGTGCCCTAAAGTTCCTCCACCGAACTGTAGTACGGAATCATCCCCAAAGATTTCGGTTAGGGCAGGCATATGCCAAACATGAATACCCCCTGAAGCCACGGGCAGAACACCTGGCATAGAGACCCAGTCTTGAGTGAAAAAAATACCACGACTTCGATCT